GGATATAGCCCTCTACCATATCTATACAAATAGTCCATTTATACGGACTGCTAAGTGCGGAGACGGGAATCGAACCCGTGACCTCAAGGTTATGAGCCTCGTGAGCTACCAAACTGCTCTACTCCGCTCTGTAGGGCCGAAAAGAGGTGGACGAAAAAGGTTGAATACAAGTCTCTACCATGTCTAAACAAACAAATAGAATAGTCTTTTTCTACAAAATGGAGCGGGTAGCGGGAATCGAACCCGCATCGTTAGCTTGGAAGGCTAGGGGTTATAGTCGACGTTGGTTGATTTTTTTTTAACGTCTCTAATTCAAAACCGAACATGAAATTTTGATTTCATTCGGCTCCTTTATGGATATTCTCACCACTTAACATCTATGTCAGCTTTTCTGTCTGAATGGAACCAAGGCTCTCTGCTTTCTAGATGATCCCTATAGAGTAGGAGATAGATATTCTCTATCTAATCTACTTACTTCGTTCCCTAATTTCATTTAAGAGATCCTGAGGAAAAGAGTTGGGTTTCCACCGAGCTGAAACAATATACTCACGGTTCTAGTAAACCAAAACCATCGTTTTTTAGCTATTGGGCTTCCATTTCCTTTTTAAACAAAACAAAAGAAGATTTAGTTACGATTGGAAATAAACTTTTTTGTATCTTCATCCATAGATCCTTTACTCATATTTATTCAATCGGAATACTTAAATGCAAAATTATGCTTCGCGACTCTGTACTCATAATCGAATTTGTATTTTGAGTGCAAATTTAATTAGTCTTTGGATACTAATCGCGAGAATGTATATTCTTCCTCAATATGCTATTGAGAGGAAAAGGATTAAACCCTTTATAAGAACTAAAGTTTTCATCGGAATATGAATATAAAAAAACTTAAGGATGCCTTAAGTATATCATTTCAAATTCAGTTATTAATAGAACGAATCACACTTTTACCACTAAACTATACCCGCTACATGTAGATTATGATACCAATGCTACCCTTTGTCAAGGGTAGCCATTCGAGAAGGAGGCTAATTCAACCTTATCAAATCAAATGGAGAAAGTTCATGGCAGGGGACAGTTGGTACTTCAATCGCGAGCCTTTACTTTAGGATTTAGATAGCCCCTCTCCAATCTGTAAAATACATATCTTCTTACCATGCCAATTGTGTATGAACCAAATGTATGCATTTCGATTAGAATCTATTCTACGGTTATGACTACAAGAATCATAAAAAAATTCATCATAGACTTCCTCTATCACTTGAGAGAAGTAACAAACAAAGAGTAATAAAAAGAAAAGCGGATAGGAATGGACAGATTTACCTGATGAAAATTTACATCAGAGTCCTCTGATGAGGACTCCTCAAACTCCTCATAAAGAGGATCCGGAAAGTCTCTGGTTAGTGGATCCTCCCCATTTATAAATTTCCTCTCTTCTTTTGCACTCAATTCTAGTTTATTAAATTCTTTTCTTGTTTAAAAGAATCAAAGAAGATGAATCGAACTAAGAACACATAAAAAAGAGCATAGAGGACCAAGACCATTACCAAAAGTTCCTCCTAAGAATCATATTGGGTATCTGTTCCTTTCCTTTTCACCCTAGGATCAGAAATCCTAAATCCTCCTTTTTTCTAGTGTTCGGGAACGGCAAACCCTGAACCAGGAGGAGTTAAGTATGTAGGATATGGTTTTTCTTTTTTGTTGGGCAGGCAGTAGTAGAATTTTTCTACTCTGCAGTATAAATTCGACTGCCAATTTTTGAGAATAAAATTAACTCCAACATAGTTTGTTCCAAATCCACTAGAATCCTTGTAGAATAGTCAAGGACCCCATTTCCAAGGGGTACCTATTGAAAATAATTTCAACAAATCCGTCCAAAACTTTTGAATTTTTCTTAAAAAGTTTTGAACTCGAAAGTTTTTCCAAAAGATGCCTGTTAAAAATAAAAATTGTTTCAATCTCTCACCAAAACGGATAAGAAGTATATCACTGAAAATTAATACCCAGCCATATGGGGTATATGAAGAGCGCAAATTCCTTTATACCCCACCCAATTAGAATTAGGGGAAATAAAACATAAATGGAGATAGTTCTCATCATAAGATCGGCCAATAGAAGAAAAAAGTCCCTAATTCTGCAGAACATTCTGAGCACGTGAAAAGTGAATAGCCTAAAGATAAAAAAAACAAAATCTATCGTTTTTTTAACAGCAGTTCTTATTGCCCCTTTGGCATTTTTGGCCCATTGTTGTATCCCATTCAACATTGTATCCGATTCAACAATTGATACATATTTGTTCTCCTCTTAAAAAAAAAAGAAAATGGAACCTCTGGGCTTTGGTGAGTTGCCCGAGATCGTGTTTACATACCTATGAACTTATCCACCTTCTTCAATCCGATATATAATAATTTTTGAGTGTGTCAACTCTCTGTTGACATATTTTATTATACGTTATACGTATTTATTTATATAATAATAAAATACCTCTATTTTGTGCAAGTGGTAAGAGAGAATATGAAATATTTTATTATTTTTCTTGATTTTATCAAGATTTTGAACCTCGACATAAATAAACTTCTATATCTCGATAGCACTTCTATATCTCGATATATATTCTCTACATATATCTCTATCTATACATATATTATGTACATTATGCAGTAGACCCATACCATAATAGTAAACGAAAGTAGCTAATTATTGAATAAAAAGCCCTTTTAACTCAGTGGTAGAGTAATGCCATGGTAAGGCATAAGTCATCGGTTCAAATCCGATAAAGGGCTTTTCACTTAGTGGTAGAGTATTGCTTTGGCAAGACGAAAGTCATCGGTTCGAATCCGAGAAAGTACTTTTCTACAAAATCCATTCATTTTTTTTTTCTAATGTCTCCATTTTTCGTGAATTTTATGACTTTGTTTAGTGCAAGATGCCGATATTTTTGGTCTGAACACTAAACGAAGCACAGAGTTAAAATTGCAAAAAAGAAATGAAATTGGACTGTTTTTCCTGTTAGAGCAATCAAATCAATACCTGTACTGAACTAATCGAGACTCCTTTTTATTAATCTATTCTTATTCTATACCCTTTAATTTCCTTAACCTTAAAAAGTAGGGGATGATCCGTGAATTAACCTAACCCTCAACTAAAAAAAATCCTATGAAAGCATAACGGAAAAGTAATAAAGACTCTTTCCTTTGATCTAGTTATACTCTTCGAGTATATTGACAATTCCAAAAAACTGCTCATACTATCATTATAGTATAATGACGAGTGGTTGTATATGGCGCTATCGTCTAGTGATGCCCCTATCGTCTAGTGGTTCAGGACATCTCTCTTTCAAGGAGGCAGCGGGGATTCGACTTCCCCTGGGGGTAGGGAGTATTATAAAAAGAGGTTAATCATAGATTATCAAAAAGCCTAGAAAAAATTCTTCCTGGGTCGATGCCCGAGCGGTTAATGGGGACGGACTGTAAATTCGTTGACGATATGTCTACGCTGGTTCAAATCCAGCTCGGCCCAAAAATCTAGGGGCTTCGTGAATATGAACTAAATCCATTATTTTGTATGGAAGAAAAAAAATGTCTGATCCATAGAAATAAAGGATAAAGAGAAATGGGGAAATTTTTTTCTAATCCATATCTCTCTGATTCTTTATCTTATAAAGAAAAGGGTTTTTCTTATGGAAAGGCGGATTCTCGTTTATTTTTAGGGATAAAAAATCGCAACATACTAGTTATGCCACTCTCACTATACCCACATATCCTATGTGGGTATGTAGTATATGATTCGTCTATTTCTTAGAGCACAACAGACGAATCGAATCTTCTTATGGTTCTATTTAAGAATAGGTATGCCATACAACCCGCAGGGATTGTAGTTCAATTGGTCAGAGCACCGCCCTGTCAAGGCGGAAGCTGCGGGTTCGAGCCCCGTCAGTCCCGAACTAGGGTTCAATGAATGGACAAATTCATCTTTCCTTTTTTTAATGGAAATTTTTGATGAAAAAGGGGGGGGGCAGGGGGCAACATCAAATATCTATGGGGTACCCTTACTTCACTTTTTTTATTTCGCATTTATCAGTAAAAAGATAGCTGTATAGGAATTTTTTTTTTTTTCACTACTTCTGGTTAATAAGGAAAAGCTATCATACGTGGATTAGTATAATTTAGGATATTACTCTATTTTTATGATGATACCGTCCTCATCTTAACTTACTATTCGACTCTTATGGAATGGAGTACCGGTATTTTACCGGAATCCATACATAAACCGTATTCATTTATTGTTAGATAATTAATTTCATATAATTAGTTCCTTTTTGGTTTTGGGGGTTAAACCACACCCCTTCTATTTTCTAGTTCCAACTTTGTTTGTGTATGTTCAATGAATAATTGGAAAGAATCTACCTCATTCTCACTCCATTTGCCGACTCCTTATGGATCCGCTCTCATCTTTAGATCCCAAAAAGTAGATATTGATAGTAACCTAATAAAATAAAAACCAAGCAAACGCTCTTTTTCCTAAATTGAAATATTGAATCCTTTTTATTTAAAATCCCCTTTTCTACATCTCATTTCTACTTCTACTGCTTATTCATTTCTACTTCTACTGCTTATTTGGATGTCTATGTGACCCACTTTCTATGGGTCATATAATACATACATACATAATTGTATGTATAATTATAAGAAAAAGGAAAGGAAATTGGATAAGATAAGAAAGATTTTGGGTTATACATATAGAAAAGCAAAAGTAGAAAAGAATGAAAAATGGAATAGAGGGAGTTTCGAATCCAATCAAAAAATGGATTTTGGTCTTAGTATGGATAAGGGATCTTCCTATGCTATGCTATGTTATATTATTCCACTATCAACCATGAATTGATTTGATAGATCCAATATTCGTAATATTGAATTGATTCAGTATTATCAGAATGCAAGTCCTCCCCTTAAATTTACAGGATACCCCTTTTTCCTCTCTATGGGATTACATCCCGAGTTATTGTGAAAAAAAAAATAAAGAGGTTATGGAAGTCAATATTCTCGCATTTATTGCTACTGCATTGTTCATTCTAGTTCCTACTGCCTTTTTACTTATTATTTATGTAAAAACAGCCAGCCAAAATGATTAATTGGAATTCCAATTAATCATTGAAGAAATGAAAAAGGGATTAAAGAAAATAAAAATCCAAGTCTTAAATGAAAGGATGCGGTTGGAATCATAAAGTGTGGTAGAAAGAACTCCATATAGTTTTTTCTACCACACTTTCGATTCTCTCTATTATATTATCTTGAATCTACATAGAATCGATTAGTAGATTGAAATAGTAGTCTAATTCAACTGCTTTTTTCACTGCATCCACTTAATTGCAATCAAGTCCAAATCAAAAAAATCGAAGACAATTTTTCATTGAAAGAATCCATGGAGGGGGAGAAAAATAATACGCGAATAGACTATAGTAAAAGAAAATAAAGTAAAAGGAAAAAACCTACGAATCTTTCATGCTTAAAAATGGCGCGAGATGCTTCAATCGAGATCCTTCAAAAAAAAAAAAGAACATAAAAAATTTTCTAAGAATAAGAAAATAGTATAAATGGAAAATGTGCGATATGTTGTGAATAGCTTCGTGTAAAAAAGTTGAATTTTCTTATGTATAGAACTTTCTTTTTACTCGCCACTTCTAGTAGAATAGAAATTCTGAATTACTATAATGGCCCTTTCTATTATACTGGAATAGAACATAGTAGAATAGAACGACTCTTTCTTACTTTCTTAAAAGAGTTTCTTACAAGAATGAAACAAAACTAAAGAAAGAGAGAAAAAAAGTTTGGCAAACTTATTAATACAAAACGACCAATTAAAGAAAAGAGTTGATACTACAATTCGACTACTCAATCAATTGGTAGTATCCCTAGAGTCCACTCCTCCCCCATACTACTAGCGAAAGAGAAAATGTAAAGACTACCATTAAAGCAGCCCAAGCGAGACTTACTATATCCATGTAAATTATGTCTCCTATTTCTATGAAGGAATTCTTCTACTATTGATCAATAATCATAGTGGAATCAAGAGTACAGAGTCAAAAGGCCATTCTGCCCTAAGACTATGGATGAATCCGTTAAAGGAATTTACTCCTAACAAATATGATTTCTGGTAGAATTGGAGAGCATTAAGTATAAATCTGATACATAGCCCTTTCCCTAAAAAAGAGTAGGGGGATGTCCTAAATAGAAGACGCGGGAATAGAGAGATTTTTTCTTCCGTTTGTTACCGTTTTTATAAGCAAAGGGCGTAAGAATATACCATAAAATTAGGATAGATAAATATTTATTGGATACCTACCTTACCCATGTTTATTTTTTACCCAAACCCTACTGCCCCACTTTCTATCTTTCTATGAAAGAGTGAGGAGGCCCTATCCACAACCCAAAACTTGATTTTTGATCAGCCTATTCAATCTAATTCTCGACAGAATCAGTAGCTTTTACTTTAGTGTATGTAGGTAGCATAAGATGTACGAAGTTTATGTAGTAAGATGTACCATAAGAAAAATGTATGATAATTAGGAAGTCTTGATATTTCTTCGCGAAGTCCCTTCTTCCATCTTAGATTGAAAAAAGACTGGTCCTTAGGAACCTTTGGATACGAAGATTTCTGACATCTTAGTCTCGTAGTTTTAAATTCCCGAATCGAATCAATTTTAATTAAAAAAAGAATAAGGAAACGCTACCTCACCCCTATTGGTAGCCGTTTGGGCCACTGCCGACAAAACAAACCCTAGTTTGAGGATAGAACTATAATCCTAAGTATTAATCCTAAGTATTTTATTGATTAGGCGGCACCCAGATTTGAACTGGGGGTAAAGGATTTGCAGTCCCCTGCCTTACCACTTGGCCATGCCGCCAAAAAATCCGATCTAAAATCGAGAAAAGAACAAGTATTCATTTACATTTTTTTACTAAAACCTGTTTTTTTCTTTTATTTGGAATCTAATTCTACTTAACTTTTTTCTAATTTTGGATCCAGTTGCGCTTATTCTCCTCGATGGATTCTATCTTAAAACACACATTGCTAACACTAGAAAACTGCCCTTTTCTTTCTGAGATGACAAAGGAGAAAAAGTGGATTTCCAGTCACAGGCTGCAAAATTTAGAACAAATTAGAACCATTAACTATAATTTAATTTGAAAATTTGAATTTTCTTTTTTTTGAATTGCAGTAGTGAACGACTCTTAAATCGGTATTCTCCCCCCCCCCTTTCCTTTATTTTGAAAGGGATAATAAAATGGAATAAATGTTTCCCTAATCTGTATATAGGGAAATTCTAGGTCCAAACAGCATTATTATCTATGGATCCCCCTTATGTACATATCCCTATGGGGAATCGTGCTTTCATTTTTCATTGCATTAAATATCTTGAATAAAAAAAGGGGGAATTTGCTCTGATATAGATTATGGCTTGGCCTTCTTGGACCACCTAAGTGCAATTACGATAAAAGAAAGGATATGTAGATAGGTGGATAACTAGATTCGCAAGTACTTAAAAAATAAAGTAAATACTTTTTTTTAGGATTCTACAACGAAATCCTTTATTTTACAGCAATTCTCTACTATTACGAATACGAAACAAAAAATACGAATACGAAACAAAAAAGTACGAAACAAAAAAGAACCTTCAAATTATTTTTGAAAATGAAACTAAGCGTGCTATTCTAAATCGAACTAAAGTCAAACTTTCTAGTGCTTATAAATTATTATGGCTTTATCCCCTTTCATAGAAAGGAGATAAAACGAGAAATCTTTGCTATCCAATCTTTTTAGAATATCATAAAGTTTAAGTGGCAGAATTTTTTTCTAGGACTGTTTTATCAATTTATTTTTATTCTATTTCTACCCCTGCAAAATTCGAATTTTCGTCGAAATCGTCTCTATTCATATGTATGAAATACATATATGAAATACATATGTGAAGTTCCCTAGAATTTCATGTGATTCAGCAAACAGAATATAGATTCCATGATTGCTAGATTGATCCGTAGGGATTGATGAAGAGTGAGCTGATAATGGAATTTTTCTTCGATAAATAGAATAGGAAACTTAAGATTAAAATGCTCCGGAATGGAAATGAGGGAATGTCCACAATACCCGGATTTAGTCAGATCCAATTCGAGGGATTTTGTAGATTCATTAATCAGGGCTTGGCAGAAGAACTTGAGAAGTTTCCAACAATTAAAGATCCAGATCACGAAATTGCATTTCAATTATTTGCGAAAGGATATCAATTGCTAGAACCCTCGATAAAAGAAAGGGATGCTGTGTATGAATCACTCACCTATTCTTCCGAATTATATGTATCTGCGAGATTAATTTTTGGTTTCGATGCGCAAAAGCAAACCATTTCTATTGGAAACATTCCTATAATGAATTCCTTAGGAACCTTTATAATAAATGGAATATACCGAATTGTGATCAATCAAATATTGTTAAGTCCTGGTATTTACTACCGCTCGGAATTAGACCACAAGGGAATTTCTATATACACCGGGACTATAATATCAGATTGGGGAGGAAGGTCGGAATTAGCAATTGATAAAAAAGAAAGGATATGGGCTCGCGTGAGTAGAAAACAAAAGATATCTATTTTAGTTCTATCATCAGCTATGGGTTCAAATCTAAGAGAAATTTTAGATAATGTTTCCTACCCCGAAATTTTCTTGTCTTTCCCGAATGCTAAGGAGAAGAAGAGGATTGAGTCAAAAGAAAAAGCTATTTTGGAGTTTTATCAACAATTTGCTTGTGTAGGTGGGGACCTGGTATTTTCGGAGTCCTTATGCGAGGAATTACAAAAGAAATTTTTTCAACAAAAATGCGAATTAGGAAGAGTTGGTCGACGAAATATGAATCGGAGACTGAATCTTGATATCCCTCAGAACAATACATTCTTGTTACCACGAGATGTATTGGCCGCTACAGATCATTTGATTGGAATGAAATTTGGAACGGGTATACTTGACGATGACGATATGAGTCACTTGAAAAATAAACGTATTCGTTCAGTTGCGGATCTGTTACAAGATCAATTCGGACTGGCTCTTGGCCGTTTACAACATGCGGTTCAAAAAACTATCCGTAGAGTATTCATACGTCAATCGAAACCGACTCCACAAACTTTGGTAACTCCAACTTCAACTTCGATTTTATTAATAACTACTTATGAGACCTTTTTTGGCACATATCCTTTATCTCAAGTTTTTGATCAAACCAATCCATTGACACAAACGGTTCATGGGCGAAAAGTGAGTTGTTTGGGTCCTGGAGGATTGACGGGGAGAACTGCAAGTTTTCGGAGCCGAGATATTCATCCGAGTCACTATGGGCGTATTTGTCCAATTGACACGTCCGAAGGAATCAATGTTGGACTTACCGGATCGTTAGCTATTCATGCGAGAATTGATCACTGGTGGGGATCTATAGAGAGCCCGTTTTATGAAATATCTGAGAAAGCAAAAGAAAAAAAAGAGAGACAGGTGGTTTATTTATCACCAAATAGAGATGAATATTATATGATAGCAGCAGGAAATTCTTTGTCCTTGAATCAGGGTATTCAGGAAGAACAGGTTGTTCCAGCTAGATACCGTCAAGAATTCCTGACTATTGCATGGGAACAGATTCATGTTAGAAGTATTTTCCCTTTCCAATATTTTTCTATTGGGGGTTCTCTCATTCCTTTTATTGAGCATAATGATGCGAATCGGGCTTTAATGAGTTCTAATATGCAACGCCAAGCAGTTCCACTTTCTCGGTCCGAAAAGTGCATTGTTGGAACTGGATTGGAACGCCAAACAGCTCTAGATTCGAGGGTTTCCATTATAGCCGAACGCGAGGGAAAGATCATTTCTAGTGATAGTCATAAGATCCTTTTATCAAGTAGTGGGAAGACTATAAGTATTCCTTTAGTTTCCCATCAGCGCTCTAACAAAAATACTTGTATGCACCAAAAACCTCGGGTTCCGCTGGGTAAATCCATTAAAAAAGGGCAAATTTTAGCGGAGGGAGCAGCTACAGTTGGTGGGGAACTTGCTTTAGGAAAAAACATTTTAGTAGCTTATATGCCCTGGGAGGGTTACAATTTCGAAGACGCAGTACTAATTAGTGAACGTTTGGTATATGAGGATATTTATACTTCTTTTCACATCCGAAAATATGAAATTCAGACGGATACGACAAGCCAAGGCTCCGCTGAAAAAATCACTAAAGAAATACCACATCTAGAAGAACATTTACTCCGCAATTTGGACAGAAATGGAGTTGTGAAGTTGGGATCCTGGGTGGAAACTGGCGATATTTTAGTAGGTAAATTAACGCCTCAGATAGCGAGCGAATCATCATATATCGCGGAAGCTGGATTATTACGGGCTATTTTTGGTCTTGAGGTATCCACTTCAAAAGAAACTTCTCTCAAACTACCTATAGGTGGAAGAGGGCGCGTTATCGATGTGAAATGGATCCAGAGGGACCCCCTTGACATAATGGTTCGTGTATATATTTTACAGAAACGTGAAATCAAAGTTGGGGATAAAGTAGCCGGAAGACACGGGAATAAGGGGATCATTTCCAAAATTTTGCCTAGGCAAGATATGCCCTATTTGCAAGATGGAACACCTGTTGATATGGTCTTCAATCCCTTAGGAGTACCCTCACGAATGAATGTGGGACAAATATTTGAAAATTCACTCGGATTAGCAGGGGATCTGCTAAAGAAACATTATAGAATAGCACCCTTTGATGAGAGATATGAGCAAGAGGCTTCAAGAAAACTCGTGTTTTCGGAATTATATGAAGCCAGTAAACAAACAAAAAATCCATGGGTATTTGAACCCGAGTACCCGGGAAAAAGTAGAATATTTGATGGAAGAACAGGAGATCCCTTCGAACAGCCTGTTCTAATAGGGAAGTCCTATATCTTAAAATTAATTCATCAAGTTGATGAGAAAATTCATGGACGTTCTACTGGGCCCTACTCACTTGTTACCCAACAACCCGTTAGAGGAAGAGCCAAGCAAGGGGGACAACGAATAGGAGAAATGGAAGTTTGGGCTCTAGAAGGATTTGGTGTTGCTCATATTTTACAAGAGATACTTACTTATAAATCTGATCATCTTATAGCTCGCCAAGAAATACTTAATGCTACGATCTGGGGAAAAAGAGTGCCTAATCACGAGGATCCTCCAGAATCTTTTCGAGTGCTCGTTCGAGAACTACGATCTTTGGCTCTAGAACTGAACCATTTCCTTGTATCTGAGAAGAACTTCCAGGTTAATAGGGAGGATGTTTGATCGGAATAAATATAAATTCTTTTCTTATTTCTATTTTATGATTGACCAATATAAACATAAACAACTTCAAATTGGACTCGTTTCCCCTCAACAAATAAGGGCTTGGGCTAAAAAAATCCTACCTAATGGAGAAGTCGTTGGCGAAGTCACAAGGCCCTCCACTTTTCATTATAAAACCGATAAACCAGAAAAAGATGGATTGTTTTGCGAAAGAATCTTTGGACCCATAAAAAGCGGAATTTGTCCTTGTGGAAATTCTCGAGCGAGCGTAGCTGAAAACGAAGACGAAAGATTTTGTCAAAAATGTGGGGTAGAATTTGTTGATTCTCGGATACGAAGATATCAAATGGGCTACATAAAACTGGCATGTCCAGTGACTCATGTGTGGTATTTGAAAGGTCTTCCTAGTTATATCGCGAATCTTTTAGATAAACCCCTTAAGAAATTGGAGGGCCTAGTATATGGCGATTTCTCTTTTGCTAGGCCCAGCGCTAAAAAACCTACTTTCTTACGATTACGGGGTTTATTCGAAGATGAAATTTCATCCTGTAACCACAGTATTTCTCCCTTTTTTTCTACCCCAGGCTTTGCAACATTTCGAAATCGGGAAATTGCGACAGGAGCAGGTGCTATTAGAGAACAATTAGCGGATTTGGATTTGCGAATTATTATAGAGAATTCCTTGGTTGAATGGAAAGAATTAGAAGACGAGGGGTATAGTGGAGATGAATGGGAAGATAGAAAAAGACGAATAAGAAAAGTTTTTTTGATTAGACGCATGCAATTGGCGAAACATTTTATTCAAACAAATGTAGAACCAGAATGGATGGTTTTGTGCTTATTACCGGTTCTTCCTCCCGAATTGAGACCCATTGTTTATAGGTCTGGGGATAAAGTAGTGACTTCGGATATTAATGAACTTTATAAGAGAGTTATCCGTCGGAACAACAACCTTGCCTATCTATTAAAAAAAAGTGAATTAGCACCAGCGGATTTAGTAATGTGTCAGGAAAAATTGGTACAAGAAGCCGTGGATACACTTCTTGATAGTGGGTCCCGCGGGCAACCAACAAGGGATGGTCACAATAAAGTATACAAATCACTTTCAGATGTAATTGAGGGTAAAGAGGGGAGGTTTCGCGAGACTCTGCTTGGGAAACGGGTCGATTACTCGGGGCGTTCTGTCATTGTTGTGGGTCCTTCGCTTTCATTACATCAATGTGGATTACCTCTAGAGATAGCAATAAAGCTTTTTCAGCTATTTGTAATTCGCGATTTAATCACGAAACGTGCTACTTCTAATGTCAGGATTGCTAAAAGGAAAATTTGGGAAAAGGAACCCATTGTATGGGAAATACTTCAAGAAGTTATGCGGGGGCATCCTGTACTGTTGAACAGAGCACCTACCCTGCATAGATTAGGCATACAGGCCTTCCAACCCACTTTAGTAGAGGGGCGTACTATTTGCTTACATCCATTAGTGTGTAAGGGTTTCAATGCGGACTTTGATGGGGATCAAATGGCTGTTCATCTACCTTTATCCTTGGAAGCTCAGGCGGAAGCTCGTTTACTTATGTTTTCTCATATGAATCTCCTGTCTCCCGCTATTGGAGATCCTATTTGCGTGCCAACCCAAGACATGCTTATCGGACTTTATGTATTAACGATTGGAAACCGTCGAGGTATTTGTGCAAATAGATATAATAGTTGCGGAAACTCTCCAAATAAAAAAGTAAACTACAATAATAACAATTATTATAAGTATACGAAAGATAAAGAACCCCATTTTTCTAGTTCCTATGATGCACTGGGAGCTTATAGACAGAAACGAATCGGTTTAAACAGTCCCTTGTGGCTCCGATGGAAACTAGATCAACGCGTCGTTGGGTCAAGAGAAGTTCCGATTGAAGTTCAATATGAATCTTTTGGGACTTATCATGAGATTTATGACCACTATCTGGTAGTGGGAAATAGAAAAAAGGAAATCCGTTCTATATACATTCGAACCACTCTTGGTCATATTTCTTTTTATAGAGAAATAGAGGAAGCCATACAAGGATTTAGTCGGGCCTATTCATACACTATCTAAACAAGGAAGTTAGATTCGGCGATGCCCCTTTCGGGGGGCATTCCGATTTCGCGAGTACCATCTTTTTTGCCGCGCGAATCCAGATTGAGATTGAGGAAAGGGAGTAAATTAAGTTTTCGAATCACTGACTCAGGCCCATTGTCGAATCCTACTCAGCCAAAAAAGGGGGTACTTATGTATGGCGGAACGGGCCAACTTGGTCTTTCATAATAAAGAGATAGATGGAACTGCTATGAAACGACTTATTAGCAGATTAATAGATCATTTCGGAATGGGATATACATCCCATATACTGGATCAAATAAAGACCCTGGGCTTCCATCAAGCCACTACTACATCAATTTCTTTAGGAATCGAGGATCTTTTAACAATTCCCTCTAAAGGATGGTTAGTCCAAGACGCGGAACAACAGAGTTTTCTTTTGGAGAAACACTATTATTATGGGGCTGTACACGCGGTAGAAAAATTACGCCAATCCGTTGAGATATGGTATGCTACAAGTGAATATTTGAAACAAGAAATGAATTCTAATTTTCGAATAACGGATCCTTCTAATCCAGTCTATCTAATGTCTTTTTCAGGAGCCAGAGGAAATGCATCTCAGGTACACCAATTAGTAGGTATGAGAGGGTTAATGGCGGATCCTCAAGGACAAATGATTGATTTACCTATTCAAAGCAATTTACGCGAGGGACTTTCTTTGACAGAATATATAATTTCCTGCTACGGAGCCCGAAAGGGGGTTGTAGATACTGCTGTACGAACAGCGGATGCTGGCTATCTTACACGTAGACTTGTTGAAGTAGTTCAACATATTATTGTGCGTAGAAGAGATTGTGGTACTATCCGAGGTATTTCTGTGAGTCCTCAAAATGGGATGACGGAAAAACTTTTTGTCCAAACACTAATTGGTCGTGTATTAGCAGACGATATATATATTGGTTCACGATGTATTGCTGCTCGAAATCAAGATATTGGAATTGGATTAGTTAATCGATTTATAACTGCCTTTCGAGCACAACCGTTTCGAGCACAACCAATATATATTAGAACCCCCTTTACTTGCCGGAGCACATCTTGGATCTGTCAATTATGTTATGGGCGGAGTCCCACTCATGGGGATCTGGTCGAATTGGGGGAAGCTGTAGGTATTATTGCGGGTCAATCAATTGGGGAGCCAGGGACTCAACTAACATTAAGAACTTTTCATACTGGTGGAGTATTCACAGGGGGTACTGCCGACCTTGTACGATCCCCCTCGAATGGAAAAATCAAATTCAATGAGGATTTGGTTCACCCCACACGTACCCGTCATGGACAACCCGCTTTTCTATGCTATATAGACTTGCATGTAACTATTCAGAGTCAGGATATTCTACATAGTGTGAATATTCCGTTAAAAAGCTTGATTCTAGTGCAAAATGATCAATATGTAGAATCCGAACAAGTAATTGCGGAGATTCGTGCCGGAACGTCCACTTTGCATTTTAAAGAAAAGATACAAAAGCATATTTATTCCGAATCAGACGGGGAAATGCACTGGAGTACTGATGTTTACCATGCGCCCGAATATCAATATGGCAATCTTCGTCGATTACCAAAAACAAGCCATTTATGGATATTGTCAGTAAGTATGTGCAGATCCAGTATAGCATCTTTTTCGCTCCACAAGGATCAAGATCAAATGAATACTTATTCTTTTTCTGTTCATGGAAGATATATCTTTGACCTAGCAATGGCTAATGATCAAGTAAGCCATAGACTGTTGGATACTTTTGGTAAAAAAGATAGGGAAATTCTTGATTATTTAACGCCAGATCGAATCGTGTGCAACGGTCATTGTAATTTTGTCTATCCTTCCATTCTTCAAGATAACTCGGATTTGTTGGCGAAAAAGCGAAGAAATAGGTTCGTCGTTCCATTACAATATCATCAAGAACAAGAGAAAGAGTTAATATCCTGTTTGGGTATTTCAATTGAAATACCCTTTATGGGTGTTTTACGTAGAAATATTATTTTTGCTTATTTTGATGATCCACGATACAGAAAAGATAAAAGGGGTTCAGGAATTGTGAAATTTAGATATAGGACCCTAGAGGAAGAATATCGGACTCGAGAGGAAGAGTATAGGACTCGAGAGGAAGACTCAGAGGACGAATATGAGAGCCCAGAAAACGAATATAGGACCCGAGAGGGAGAGGATAAAAATGAAATCCTAGAAGACAAATATAGGACTCTAGAGGAAGACTCAGAAAAAGAATATGGGAGCTCTGAAGATGACTCAGAGAAGGAATATGGGACTTTAGAAGAAGACTCAGAGGAAGACTCAGAAGACGAATATGGGAGCCCCGAGGAAGATTCCATCTTAAAAAAAGAGAGTTTTATTGAACATCGAGGAACAAAAGAATTTAGTCTAAAATACCAAAAAGAAGTAGATCAATTTTTTTTCATTCTTCAAGAACTGCATATCTTGCCGAGATCCTCATCCCTAAAGGTACTTGACAATAGTATTATTGGAGCCGATACACAACTCACAAAAAATACAAGAAGTCGACTAGGTGGATTGGTCCGAGTGAAGAGAAAAAAAAGCCATACGGAACTCAAAATCTTTTCCGGAGATATTCATTTTCCTGAAGAGGCAGATAAGATATTAGGTGGCAGTTTGATACCACCAGAAAGAGAAAAAAAAGATTCTAAGGAATCAAAAAAAAGAAAAAATTGGGTTTATGTTCAACGGAAAAAAATTCTCAAAAGCAAGGAAAAGTATTTTGTTTCGGTTCGACCTGCAGTCGCATATCAAATGGACGAAGGGAGAAATTTAGCAACACTTTTCCCGCAGAATCTCCTGCAAGAAGAGGATACTCTCCAACTTCGACTTGTCAATTTTATTTCTCATGAAAATAGCAAATTAACTCAAAGAATTTATCACACGAATAGTCAATTTGTTCGAACTTGCTTAGTAGTGAATTGGGAACAAGAAGAAAAAGAGGGGGCTCGTGCTTCTCTTGTTGAGGTAAGAACAAATGATCTGATTCGCGATTTCCTAAGAATTGAGTTAGTCAAGTCTACTACTTCGTATACACGAAGAAGGTATGATAGGACAAGTGTAGGACTAATTCCCAATAATAGGTTAGATCGCACCAATACCAATTCCTTTTATTCCAAGGCGAAGGTTCAATCACTTAGCCAACATCAAGAAGCTATTGGCACCTTGTTAAATCGAAATAAAGAATATCCATCTTTGATGATTTTGTCGGCATCCAACTGTTCTCGAATTGGTTTATTCAAGAATTCAAAATATCCCAATGCGGTAAAAGAATCGAATCCTAGAATTCCTATTCGAGATATTTTTGGGCTCTTAGGCGCTATTGTACCTAGTATATCAAATTTTTCTTCATCTTACTATTTATTAACACATAATCAGATCTTGTTAAAAAAATACTTGTTCCTTGAAAATTTGAAACAAACCTTCCAAGTACTTCAAGGACTTAAATACTCTTTAATAGACGAAAATAAAAGGATTTCGACTTTCGACAGTAACATCATATTGGAGCCATTCCATTTGAATTGGCACTTTCTCTATCATGACTCGTGGGAAGAGACATCGGCAATAATTCACCTTGGACAATTTATTTGTGAAAATGTATGTCTATTTAAATCGCACATAAAAAAATCAGGTCAAATTTTCATTGTTAATATGGACTCCTTTGTTCTAAGAGCAGCTAAGCCTTATTTGGCCACTATAGGAGCAACTGTTCATGGTCAGTATGGAAAAATCCTTTACAAAGGAGATAGGTTAGTTACGTTTATATATGAAAAATCGAGATCTAGTGATATAACGCAGGGTCTTCCAAAAGTAGAACAAATCTTCGAAGCGCGTTCAATTGATTCACTATCGCCGAATCTCGAAAGGAGAATTGAGGATTGGAATGAACGTATACCAAGAATTCTTGGGGTTCCCTGGGGATTCTTGATTGGAGCTGAGCTAACCGTAGCCCAAAGTCGTATCTCTTTGGTTAATAAGATACAAAAGGTTTATCGATCCCAAGGGGTACAGATCCATAATAGACATATAGAGATTATTATACGCCAAGTAACATCAAAAGTAAGGGTTTCCGAAGATGGAATGTCTAATGTTTTTTTACCTGGAGAATTAATAGGACTATTGCGAGCGGAACGAGCAGGGCGGGCTTTAGATGAATCGATCTATTATCGGGCAATCTTATTGGGAATAACAAGGGCTTCCCTGAATACCCAAAGTTTCATATCTGAAGCAAGTTTTCAAGAAACTGCTCGAGTTTTAGCAAAAGCTGCCCTACGAGGTCGTATTGATTGGTTGAAAGGCCTGAAAGAAAACGTAGTTCTGGGGGGGATTATACCTGTTGGTACCGGATTCCAAAAATTTGTGCATCGTTCCCCACAAGACAAGAACCTTTATTTTGAAATTCAAAAGAAAAATCTATTCGCGTCGGAAATGAGAGATATTTTGTTTCTCCATACAGAATTAGTTTCTTCTGATTCTGACGTAACAAACAATTTCTATGAAACATCAGAAGCCCCGTTTACCCCTATTTATATGATTTAAGTCATTTACCCCTATTTATACGATTTAAGTATACATAAAGCAATTTTTTTTTACTTTAATTTAAACTATACTTTGCCCTTAGAATGCTAACAGGTCTGATTTTAGATTTTGTATTTTAATTGTATTTTAATTGTATTTTAATAAGTAAAAGAAGTCAGTTAATTCATTAAGGCTATGTTTATACCGTGTATCAATGGTCAATTCTGAGTAGAAGGTTCCATCGGAACAATTATTATTTATTTCAAGCTATTTCGGCTCTTTCTTAATCTTCAAAAAGAAATTAATTCCGTAATGGTAAGACGAAAAAAAAGAAAAAATAAAAAGGAAGTGTGGAAAAAATGACAAGAAGATATTGGAACATCAATTTGAAAGAGATGATAGAAGCGGGAGTTCATTTTGGTCATGGTATTAAGAAATGGAATCCTAAAATGGCCCCTTACATCTCGGCAAAGCGTAAAGGTACTCATATTACAAATCTCGCTAGAACAGCTCGTTTTTTATCAGAAGCTTGTGATTTAGTTTTTGATGCAGCAAGTCAGGGAAAAAGTTTCTTAATTGTTGGTACCAAAAAAAGAGCAGCGGATTTAGTAGCATCAGCTGCAATAAGATCTCGTTGTCATTATGTGAATAAAAAGTGGTTCAGTGGTATGTTAACGAATTGGTCGATTACCAAAACTAGACTTTCTCAATTTAGAGACTTAAGAGCAGAAGAAAAAATGGGAAAATTCCACCATCTCCCAAAAAGAGATGCGGCAATCTTAAAGAGAAAATTATCTACCTTGCAAAGATATCTCGGCGGGATCAAATATATGACGAGGTTGCCTGACATTGTGATCGTCCTTGATCAGCAAAAAGAGTATATAGCTCTTCGGGAATGTGCCATTTTGGGGATTCCTACTATTTCTTTAGTCGATACAAATTGTGACCCAGATCTCGCGAATATATCGATTCCTGCCAACGATGACACTATGACTTCAATTCGATTAATTCTTAACAAATTAGTATTTGCAATTTCTGAGGGCCGCTCTCTCTATATAAGAAACCGTTGATTAAGAAGAATAGTGAATTCTTAAGCAACTGCGTAGATTCATAGGATCAGTTACTATTCTTTTTTGTTTTGCATAGATAAAAGAAAGGGAATATTGATATATATTAGGGGGTATTGATATATATTATGATCTGATGTGATTTCTTGGTATTCTAAATATAAGATTAATACTTCAAGTTGCTGAGTTGAGAAAGAGATGCTTGAATCAAAAGAATTCCTTTTTTGAAGTTCAATTTTTATCAGAGGACAATATGAATATTACACCATGTTCCATTAAAACACTCAAGGGGTTATATGATATATCGGGTGTAGAAGTAGGCCAACACTTCTATTGGCAAATAGGAGGTTTTCAAATTCATGCCCAAGTACTCATCACTTCTTGGGTCGTAATTACTATTTTGCTAGGTTCAGTTATCATAGCTGTTCGGAATCCACAAACTATCCCGAACGACGGTCAGAATTTCTTCGAATATGTCCTTGAGTTTATTCGAGACTTGAGCAAAACTCAGATTGGAGAAGAATATGGTCCCTGGGTTCCCTTTATTGGAACTATGTTCCTTTTTATTTTTGTTTCGAATTGGTCAGGTGCTCTTTTACCTTGGAAAATTATAGAGTTACCTCATGGAGAATTAGCAGCGCCCACGAATGATATAAATACTACTGTTGCTTTAGCTTTACTAACATCAGCGGCATATTTTTATGCGGGTCTTAGCAAAAAAGGATTGAGTTATTTCGAGAAATATATTAAACCAACCCCAATCCTTTTACCAATTAACATCCTAGAAGATTTCACAAAACCATTATCGCTTAGTTTTCGACTTTTCGGAAATATATTGGCGGATGAATTAGTCGTTGTTGTTCTTGTTTCTTTAGTCCCCTTAGTAGTCCCTATACCGGTCATGTTTCTTGGATTATTTACAAGCGGTATTCAAGCTCTTATTTTTGCAACGTTAGCTGCAGCCTATATAGGTGAATCCATGGAAGGTCATCATTGAATTGACTAGTTTTCAAAATAGTCTTTTTTTTTAGCTTAGCCCAATTCATGCATGATTCCAGATAATCCTTTTAGTTGGAAAACTAAATCGTTCAAAATGCGTATGAATATACAACCTAGAGTTGTAGGGGAGAGAATAGACTATATTACGGAAGAGGTAAAGTATATATGCATTCAGGGGGGCAGGTTAGATCTATACCCTTAATGCCTACAAGACAGTTATCTTTTGTGCGGATTTCTAAGGAATGATTTTAGAATCGGATTCAATAGAAAATGAGAAAATACGCAAACAAAATAGAAGAAACGAATGTATATGGTTTTTTTTATTCCTAAGTTAGATTCATTATCTAATCCGATATATAGAATTCCCTTCTATATGGAACTGGATTCCATATCTAATTCTAATTCTATGCAGCATATTGTTATCAATTGTATATCTTGATTTGATTCCTATTGGATTTGGATTAGTTCGATTTCCATAGGGGTTCTTCCTATATTTCGTTATTATGTTAGATGAAGGGGAAAAAATGGGAACTCAAGGATATCGAAAAGTAAAAAAAAGGATGGAATGAAAGAGTGATTGGTTGAAAAGAAAGAGAAATAGAATAATGAGAATCATATGGATTTACACAAACCTCTAATGATTAGAAACTAAAAACGAGATTTCGAAGTAATTCGGACGATTTCAATTATCATTTATTTGTACTTATTAGTTACTTTTACCCAATAGAGCTTAGAAGTTAGAAGTAATAATTTCTTGGTTGATTGTATCCTTAACCATTTTTTTTTTTTGACACGAGGAACTCAACATGAATCCACTAATTGCTGCTGCTTCCGTTATTGCTGCTGGATTGGCCGTAGGGCTTGCTTCTATTGGGCCCGGAGTTGGTCAAGGTACTGCTGCAGGACAAGCTGTAGAAGGTATTGCGAGACAGCCAGAAGCAGAAGGTAAAATACGAGGTACTTTATTGCTTAGTCTAGCTTTTATGGAAGCTTTAACAATTTATGGACTGGTTGTGGCACTAGCGCTTTTATTTGCGAACCCTTTTGTTTAATCCTAAAAAAGAAAATGAGTCCTTTAGATTAGATACTTTTTTCTTTTTTTTTTCGTACATTGGCATTTGCTTCTGTAATTCCAAGTATATCAATACTTTACTCCTATTTATTATATTATTCCGGGAATTTTGTATTTATCGGGACAGACAATACCCCAGGAACCCCAGGAAGGGCTGATTTGCACATGATCAATTTAGAGGATACGCTCGTCCTCTTCCTTCCCATTCTTAGTTTAGGACAGTGGAAACTCTTTTTCTTTTATTTTAGGAATTTTGGGAACATTTCAACAAAGGAGATTTTTTACAGGTCAAAGGCGACCTAAGACTTAATCTAAAAGAAATTATTAGATTAAATCTATTTGCATTAAAAAAAGATTGCATTAAAAAAACCGATCAAAAAAGGGCGAGCGAAGTAAGTGATCGAAAAACTTTCTTCTTTGTTCGTCCTATCTATAAGAGGAGAGCATATGAAAAATGTAACCTATTCTTTCGTTTTTTTAGCTCACAGGCCATTCGCTGGGAGTTTCGGGCTTAATACCGATATTTTAGCAACAAATCTAATAAATCTAACTGTAGTGGTTGGTGTATTGATTTTTTTTGGAAAGGGAGTGTGTGCGAGTTGTCTATTTCAAGAATAGATTGGATCTATCCGGCTGCACTTTAGAATATTTTTTAGTATTTTTTTTTTTATAAATAAGAAAAGGTGCACGATCTCGACGAATTACTTCTGAATAACTTCAGAAATCATATGGAAGAACCATAGCATTTCGCGACTCATTGGTAAATTGACTTTGATTCTCTATAGACCAATAATGCGAGACCATTAACATGGTTAAAGCTAAACTGCTTGAAGTCTGGGCAAAAGGGGGTACTCTTTCTACAACTACATTAGTCTCGAAATGCTTTAAACGGGAAATAGCTAGTGTGGAATTTATCTGATATAGAACACTCATATCGATAAAATAGTTTGAACTATTTACTAGAAGGGCATCCAGCCCTTTTTCCAATGCCGAATCGACGACCTATGTATAAAAGAGAAATTTTTTGGATTTGAAGAAAAAATAAAAGGAATTGTATCAATTTAGATTTTCCATTTATTTAGTTTGTTTTTCTTAATGAAATTGAAATTATTAACTAACAGAGCAAACACAAATAAAGAAACAACTTTGCTGACGATGATAGATTTTTATCTAGTTGGAAGAGTCCTCTTATCTTAATATTCATCTAGTCTTATATAAGTTTGGGTATATAGAAATACAAACGGAAAAGAGAGGATAGGCTCATTACATAAAAAAAAGATATGGAAATAGCCATAATACATAGCAAAAGAGAAAAAAAGGAGCGGGAGAGCCAAATGAATCGAAAGATTCATGTTTGGTTCGGGAAGAGATCA